TTGGAATTACACAAAAAAGATTTTTCATCCGAAAGAGGTCTACGAATACTTTTGGGAAAACGTCGACGTTTGCTAGCTTATTTGGCAAAGAAAAATAGAGTACGTTATAAGAAATTAATCGGTCAGTTGAATATTCGGGAGCAGTAATTTAATCGTTCGAATTTTTTTCTTATTTTATTAGTAGTCTTATAGTAGTCTTAGATTTTGCATTTTGATGAGCCTCATTTTGAGGAATTCATGGAATAATCCATTTTGATGGAATAATGAATTAAGGAAGAAAGGATATGAGTCTACCGCTTACAAGAAAAGATCTCATGATAGTCAATATGGGCCCTCAACACCCATCAATGCATGGTGTTCTTCGACTAATCGTTACTCTCGATGGTGAAGATGTTATTGATTGTGAACCCATATTAGGCTATTTACACAGAGGAATGGAAAAAATCGCGGAAAACCGAACTATTATACAATACTTACCTTATGTAACACGGTGGGATTATTTAGCTACTATGTTTACAGAAGCAATAACGGTAAATGCACCAGAATTCTTGGAGAATATTCAAATACCCCAAAGAGCCAGCTATATTAGGGTAATTATGTTAGAGCTGAGCCGTATAGCTTCTCACTTGTTATGGCTTGGGCCTTTTATGGCGGATCTCGGCGCACAGACCCCTTTTTTTTATATTTTTAGAGAGAGAGAATTAATATACGATCTATTTGAAGCTGCTACAGGTATGCGAATGATGCACAATTACTTCCGCATCGGAGGGGTAGCCGCGGATCTACCTTATGGATGGATCGATAAATGTTTAGATTTCTGTGATTATTTTTTACGCGGAGTTGTTGAATATCAACAACTTATTACACAGAATCCCATTTTTTTAGAGCGAGTTGAGGGGGTAGGTTTTATTAGCGGGGAAGAAGCAGTAAATTGGGGCTTATCGGGGCCTATGTTACGAGCTTCTGGAATACAATGGGATCTTCGTAAAGTGGATCCTTATGAGTCTTACAACCAATTTGATTGGAAAGTCCAATGGCAAAAAGAAGGGGATTCATTAGCTCGTTATTTAGTACGAGTCAGTGAAATGAGGGAATCTATTAAAATAATTCAACAAGCGGTAGAAAAAATTCCTGGAGGCCCTTATGAGAATTTAGAAGTCCGACGCTTTAAGAAAGCAAAGAATTCCGAATGGAATGATTTTGAATATAGATTTCTTGGTAAAAAACCTTCACCCAATTTTGAATTGTCAAAGCAAGAACTTTATGTAAGAGTGGAAGCCCCAAAAGGTGAATTAGGAATTTATCTAGTAGGAGATGATAGCCTTTTCCCCTGGAGATGGAAAATTCGTCCACCCGGTTTTATTAATTTGCAAATTCTTCCTCAACTAGTTAAAAAAATGAAATTGGCTGATATCATGACGATATTAGGTAGTATAGATATCATTATGGGAGAAGTTGATCGTTGAAATGATAATAGATAGGGTAGAGGTAGAAACTATAAATTCTTTTTCGAAATTGGAATTATTAAAAGAAGTCTATGGACTCATATCGATTCTACCCATTTTGACCCTCCTTTTGGGAATCACAATAGAGGTACTCGTAATTGTGTGGTTAGAAAGAGAAATATCCGCGTCGATACAACAACGTATTGGTCCTGAATATGCGGGCCCCTTGGGACTGCTTCAAGCTATAGCAGATGGGACTAAGCTACTTTTAAAAGAGGATATCCTGCCATCCCGAGGAGATATTCCTTTATTTAGCATTGGACCCTCTATAGCAGTCATATCAATTTTATTAAGTTTTTTAGTTATCCCTTTGGGATATCATTTTGTTTTAGCCGATCTTAGTATTGGTGTTTTTTTATGGATTGCCATTTCAAGTATTGCCCCTATTGGTCTTCTTATGGCAGGATATAGCTCAAATAATAAATATTCTTTTTCAGGCGGTCTACGAGCTGCTGCTCAATCCATTAGTTATGAAATACCATTAACTTTTTGTGTGCTAGCAATATCTCTACGTGTGATTCGTTAAAATAGGGTCTTTTTCCTATAAAATCCATTAACTATTTATCTTCCTTTTCTTATTCTCGGGTTGGTAAGTTAAACTAGATAGCTATATGAGTGAAACAAAACACCTTATAAATTTGTAGTAAAAAGAAAAATCTCATTTCCTACGTACAAGAAAAAAGTTGAAGTAAACATAAGCAGTGTAAACTCTTTATCCCAAGATTGAGATTTTTTAATTAGTCATCATATCTTGAAGCGGGCAAGAATAAAGGATTCGGGATATGGAATTCCATTACTAGAAGATTCCTAGTTATTACTATAACTTATAATCATAAGAAGAATCCATCAAAAGTTAGTGAAGGGTTAGGAACACTAAAGTACATAAAGGATTAAGAATGGGGAATCTAAGATATTAGAGATTTTGCCCCATAAAAGGAATCATAATAAGGGCTTGAAATTAGTGGAAATTATCAAGTAGTACTTTCTTCGTATTCCGATCCAGAGTATGTTCCCATTCACTTGTTAAGGAAATGGCTATAAAGAACGAATTAACCCTTTACCCCTTTTTTCTTTTTAATTTTAAATACCCCCTTACCTAGGTAAAGAAGAGTAGGACAAAAGATGTGGAGTGCAATACAAAAAAATTTGAATTATTTCCTTACTCTATCCATATTCATAGAGAATTCCTTATGAACTAATACCCAAATCTTTTCATTTATTAATTTCATTCCTATAACAAGTGTTTTATTCCAAGATTAAGTTATTACTGAACAAAGAAATAAATTTATTATATTATAAAGGGCGAGATCAATTCAGAAGCGCTTTTTCTTATTCTAGCAGACAGAATTACTTTGGTCTAATTTAGGATTTTGCCATCTATTTTATTTTACCTAATTTTATCTACGCCCCGGGGGCTAATAACGAAACAGTCCTCTCCTTTTTCTGATCATAGAGAAGCCGTATGAAGCTAAGGTTTCACGTACGGTTTTGGAATAGCGGTGGGAACTGTGATGTTATCATCGACTATGATTATCTAACAGTTCAAGTACAGTTGATATAGTTGAAGCACAGTCAAAGTATGGTTTTTTTGGATGGAATATTTGGCGTCAGCCTATAGGTTTTCTAGTTTTTCTAATTTCTTCTTTGGCAGAATGTGAAAGATTACCTTTTGATTTACCAGAAGCAGAGGAAGAATTAGTAGCAGGTTATCAAACCGAATATTCCGGTATAAAATATGGTTTATTTTATCTTGTTTCTTACCTCAATTTATTAGTTTCCTCTTTATTTGTAACAGTTCTCTACTTAGGCGGGTGGAATTTATCTATTCCCTATATATCCTTTTTTGATTTTTTCCAAATGAATAACGCCATTGGAATTTTGGAAATGACAATGGGTATCTTTATTACATTAACTAAAGCTTATTTATTTCTCTTCATTTCTATCACAATAAGATGGACTTTACCCAGGATGAGAATGGATCAGTTATTAAATCTTGGATGGAAATTTCTTTTACCTATTTCTCTGGGCAATCTCTTATTAACAACCTCTTCCCAACTTGTTTCACTATAAATAAGATAATACAATAACAGTAAGAATATTTTTAACACAAAGGCTCTCTCAAACAAGAGAAAGAAACATATCTTTTTCATAGATATTTAGAATGAATATGTTCCCTATGGTAACTGGGTTCATGAGTTATGGTCAACAAACAATACGTGCTACAAGGTACATTGGTCAAAGTTTCATAACTACCTTATCCCACACAAACCGTTTACCTATAACGATTCACTACCCTTACGAAAAATCAATTACACCGGAGCGTTTTCGGGGCCGAATCCACTTTGAATTTGATAAATGTATTGCTTGTGAAGTATGTGTTCGCGTATGTCCGATAGATCTACCCCTTGTAGATTGGAGATTTGAAAAGGATATTAAAAGAAAACAATTGCTTAATTATAGTATTGATTTCGGAGTTTGTATATTTTGTGGCAATTGTGTTGAGTACTGTCCGACAAGCTGTTTATCAATGACTGAAGAGTATGAACTTTCTACTTATGATCGTCATGAATTGAATTACAATCAAATTGCTTTAAGTCGGTTACCGATCTCCATAATGGAAGATTACACAATTCAAACAATTAGAAATTCTACTAAAAGTAAAATAGAGGAAGATCAATTTTCGAATTCAAGAACAATTACTGATTACTAAATTCGTATTTTTTCTTTTCTTTTTGTTATAAAAAAAGAATAATCCTTTACTAACTATAAAGAAAAAAAATAACTACATGCTTATTGGAAATTTTTGATTATTTTAAATCAGACTAGATTTTCGTGATATAATTTCTAACTATACAGCTTATACAAAAAAAAATATCCTAATCCCTTTTGCCTTCCTTGAATCCTTTAGTTTTAGTCAGTTCATGAAAAATTTTATACTATTAATTTCTTTTTATCCATAATGGATTTACCTGGACCAATACATGAGATTCTTATGCTATTTGGGGGATTTGTTCTTCTACTAGGGGGTCTAGGAGTAGTATTACTTACCAACCCCATTTATTCTGCCTTTTCGCTGGGATTAGTTCTTGTTTGTATATCCTTATTCTATTTTTTATTAAATTCCTACTTTGTAGCTGTGGCACAACTTCTTATTTATGTGGGAGCCATAAATGTCTTGATCATATTCGCTGTAATGTTCGTAAATGGCTCAGAATGGTCTAAAGATAAGAATTATTGGACTATTGGAGATGGGTTCACTTCACTAGTTTGTATAACTATTGTTTTTTCACTAATGACTACTATCCCAGATACGTCATGGTATGGAATTCTTTGGACTACAAGATCAAACCAAATAGTAGAACAGGGTCTCATAAATAATGTTCAACAAATTGGGATTCATTTAGCAACCGATTTTTATCTTCCGTTTGAACTCATTTCCATAATTCTTCTAGTTTCTTTAATAGGTGCAATTACTATGGCTCGGCAATAAGAAAACTTTTAAATAGTAAAAATTCTAAGAATTGCAAATCTAAAAAAAATAACTAAAGAATCACAATTTTGTTTTTATTTAGTAAAACCGATCTACTGCCAACAAATACCTTATTTCTTTTCTCTTTTGTTGTGTAATTGTTCTATTGGAATTAATTGAATCGGTTCAATTCTTGTCCTCATATTGAAATGAATCGAGATTTATAAGGAGTTAATTAATGATGTTTGAGCATGTACTTTTTTTGAGTGTCTATTTATTTTCGATTGGTATCTATGGATTGATCACAAGCCGAAACATGGTTAGAGCTCTAATATGTCTTGAACTTATACTGAATTCAATTAATCTAAATCTCGTAACATTTTCTGATCTATTTGATAGTCGCCAATTAAAAGGAGACATTTTTGCAATTTTTGTGATAGCCCTTGCGGCTGCTGAGGCCGCTATTGGACTATCCATTCTTTCTTCCATCCATCGTAATAGGAAATCGACTCGTATCAATCAATCTAATTTATTGAATAATTAGACATACAATCCTATAAATAAAGGCGCATATATAATAATATTGAATATTAAGATGAATGGAAATCAATACTATTTTCTTAGTATTATTTGAGAATATACATTTTTTTAATAGGTTATTGCATAGTATTCTTTTTCACTTAAATGAATTTTTGTAATTCATTGATATTGCAATTTTAATATTGCAATAATTTATATTGAAAAGACGATAGCCAATTTATTGGCTAATTCAAATTCGTATGTACAATTCGTATAATTCTGATTATTGAAGTCAAAAATTCAAGTCTCTTGGCTTTTTTCACGCTTTCTCACAAACGGATTAAAAAATATATTATTTTTTTTTTTGAAGTTTGGATAAACCATTGCTTCGTCTGGTGTCTACAATACATATGACTCATGATAGTACTAATTTCATTTTTACCAGATCGAAAAATTTTATGTTGAAAAGAAAAATTTATAGATCCAATGTCACATTCCGTAAAAATTTACGATACATGTATAGGATGCACTCAATGTGTACGAGCTTGTCCAACAGATGTATTAGAAATGATACCTTGGGATGGATGTAAAGCCAAACAAATTGCTTCCGCGCCGAGAACCGAAGATTGTGTGGGTTGTAAAAGATGCGAATCTGCTTGCCCGACAGATTTTTTAAGTGTCCGCGTTTATTTAGGGCCTGAAACAACCCGTAGCATGGCTCTATCTTATTGATACGTTACAAAAAACTTCATTCGAATCGTCTGATTCCTCTTTACCGAAGAAGCCTGTGCTCGAAATAATCGAGCACGGGCTTTTCTGGTCAAAACGTATCTTGTCTTTATCACTTTATCATGAGTTATTTTCCTTGGTTAACAATACTTGTTGTTTTGCCGATATTTGCAGGTTTATTAATTTTCTTTTTACCTCATAGGGGAAACAAAATCGTTAGGTGGTATACTATATCCATTTGTTTATTAGAATTCCTTCTAATGACTTATGCATTCTGTTATCATTTCCAACTGGAGGATCCCTTAATCCAACTAAAGGAGGATTATAAATGGATAGATATCCTCGATTTTCACTGGAGATTGGGAATCGATGGACTTTCAGTAGGATCCATTTTATTGACAGGATTTATCACTACTTTAGCTACTTTAGCAGCTTGGCCAGTTACCCGGAATTCGCGATTATTCTATTTCCTGATGCTCGCAATGTATAGTGGTCAAATAGGATTATTTTCTTCGCGAGACCTTTTACTTTTTTTTATCATGTGGGAGTTAGAATTAATTCCTGTTTACTTACTTTTATCCATGTGGGGGGGAAAGAGGCGTTTATATTCAGCTACCAAATTTATTTTGTATACTGCAGGCGGTTCCATTTTTTTCTTAATCGGAGTTCTGGGTATGGGCTTATATGGTTCCAATGAACCAGGATTAGATTTGGAAAGATTAATTAATCAATCATACCCGGCAACCTTGGAAATACTTTTATATTTTGGCTTCCTTATTGCTTATGCTGTCAAATTACCGATTATACCCCTACATACGTGGTTACCAGATACCCATGGGGAAGCTCATTATAGTACATGTATGCTTTTAGCGGGAATCTTATTAAAGATGGGAGCATATGGATTGATTCGTATCAACATGGAATTGTTACCTCATGCTCATTATCTATTTTCGCCTTGGTTGGTAATAATAGGAGCTATCCAGATAATCTATGCAGCTTCAACTTCTCTTGGTCAACGAAATTTCAAAAAAAGAATAGCCTATTCCTCTGTATCTCACATGGGTTTCATAATTATAGGAATTGGTTCCATAACCAACATTGGACTCAATGGAGCTATTTTACAAATATTATCCCATGGATTTATTGGTGCTACACTTTTTTTCTTGGCAGGAACGGCTTCTGATAGAATGCGTCTTGTTTATCTCGAAGAACTTGGGGGAATATCTATCCCAATGCCGAAAATTTTTACTATGTTTAGTAGCTTTTCAATGGCTTCTCTTGCCCTACCAGGAATGAGTGGTTTTGTCGCAGAATTAGTAGTCTTTTTTGGACTAATTACTAGTCCAAAATTTCTGTTAATGCCAAAAATGCTAATTACTTTTGTAATGGCAATTGGAATGATATTAACCCCTATTTATTTATTATCTATGTTACGCCAGATGTTCTATGGATACAAGCTATTTAATGTTCCAAACGCAAATTTTGTGGATTCTGGACCACGGGAACTTTTTATTTTAATCTGTATCTTTTTACCAGTAATAGGTATTGGTATTTATCCAGATTTAGTTCTCTCCCTATCCGTTGACAGGGTGGAGGCTCTCTTATCCAATTATTATCCTAAATAGGTTTTTTTAACTAGTCCGCTCTATTAATGCAGAAAAAAGTAAAAAGTCTAATTAGATTTAGATCTTTTTTGTTTTATTTGAGAACCCTTTGAGAGGGCGTTCAAGGGGTTCTCAAATAAAACAAAAAAGTAAAAACGTTCATTTCATGAAGGTTTCATTTTATGTAATCATTTAGGTATTAATGTAAACGAACCATAACTATGTAAACCTATTCCTAATAGATTGATACCAAAATAGCAGATCCAAATTATAAGAAATCCTATCGAAGCTACAAGTGCCGAATTCGTACCCTTCCAATTTGGATTTGTTCTACTTCTACTATGTAAATAAATTGCAAATATGGTCCAAGTAATAAATGCCCAAGTTTCCTTAGGATCCCAATTCCAATAGGATCCCCACGCCTCATTAGCCCATACTGCTCCACAAAGAATACCTATGGTTAAAAGGGTAAATCCGAGACTAATGACACGATAACTCCAAGAATCCAAACGCTCCGTTAATTGATATTTGTAATAATTTGGAAATGAAGGAACAGAGGTGCTTTTTAAAGCACTTCTTTTTGCATAAAAATCACTAAATAAAACATTTTTTGTCTTTTTAGAAAAGAAATGGAAATTCTTTCGAAATCTAATGATTAGAATAGCGGCAGATAATAAGGATCCGCACAAAAGAGTTGCATAGCTTAGTAACATCATACTGACATGCATCATTAACCACTGAGATTGTAGAGCAGGTACTAGTATTGTGGATTGATGCATTTCAGTTAAAAGACCCGATGTGGCAAAGCCTTGCGTTAAAATAGTACTTGGCGTAGTTATTGTGCTTAAATCATTTTTCGAGTTCTGTATCTTAGGAATGGTATGAAGAATATACAGAGCCCATGAAAGGAAGATCAATGACTCATATAAATTACTTAATGGAAAATGTCCCGAAGAAGCCCAACGAGAAACTAGGAATCCTGTTATAGAGAAAAAAGTAACTATCATTCCTTTTTCTGACGAATCACGTAATCCCCCAAGTTCACGAACTAATAAGGTTATCAAATGAATCGTAATCACAATAGAAATGGTTGAGAAAGAGATATGAGTTAGTATATGTTCTAAAGTTGCAAATAGCATAAGGGGAAGGTCCCATTACAAAATTGTAAATTTCGAATTGAATCCATTTTCTAATCTATTGTATTCTTTTTCGAGAATGCCGCCACTCGGATTCGAACCGAGATGCTTGAGCACTGCTTCCTAAGAGCAGCGTGTCTACCAATTTCACCATGGCGGCTAACTTCAAATAATGGGTAACTTAAAAGAATAATAGCTATTATCTCGCGAATCGTCGAGATTGGTGGGAAAGTCTATAAAATTTAGGAACATTAGAGTCTTCATTAAAATAGACTTCATTTGGTAGTATCGTTGCGATTTTTTTTACAATAAACTCTTGCTGTGCCTAATAGAAAGACTGCTTGAAAGAGTAGGAACTCCTTTTTTTTATAATTAGTTTCTCCCTTAAATTTTGAAAATTCTTTCAATAAAAGGAAAAATTTATAGAATCAAAGTCTTTATGCTCCTATTAATATTAATAACATTAAACCAATGATTTTAGATAAAATGGAAGTGGTAAGTCCTATTGCAAGAATACTCTACTTTTCATAATAGAATTCTCATATTTTATTATGAGAATTCTATTATGAAAAACTCATGGATCATTAATAGCAAAAGAATACTTAGCACACAGTATACCAAAACTTTTATTCTATATATCAGAGGGGTTTGTTCTAGCAATATTCTACCAAGTAATCCAACACATAAAAGTACATTAATTAATTAATCGAAATTATTCATATTTAAGTAATTGGAATAATTTTTTGATAGGTCAATTCAGATTATTCCAAAACCTTATAACTTATTATTTGTTTGTTGTTGTTCCCCCGAAAAACCCTTTGGTTTTGGATGTTCATTCCCGCTGGAAAATGATCTTGATTTTGCTAAAGAATAAGAGTGTACTATGGAAAAATAAGTTTTTTTCTTCCAAATATTTTTACGAATACGCTTTTTTGACAATGAAATACGTTTTTTTGGAACAGCCATTCAAAAAGGAAATTATTTTTTTTTAGTTGTATGTGAAAGACATCTATTGTGGCAAATCAATCCTTCTTTCTTCTTTTTCTTAGTATTTATACTTAGATACTGAAAGATACTGACATTCTGAATTTTTTTCCGTATATATTTTATACTTTGTTTTAATAATATAGAATATATAGAAAGGTTTCCCCTTTAAATCTATTTATAGATATTTCTTTAAATCTATTTATAGATATTTATATATCAAGTATACTCCATATATAGATATACCGTATGGAAGCCTATCCCCTATATAAGATGGGTGGATAAAAAGAAGGGAAAATCCAAATAGTTAATTAAGTTCAGAATGGTATTCCATAATGGAATACCCATCAAAACAAAAAATACGGAGTCTCTTAAACAAGACATTCTTAAACTTAGGTAATTATAGTCATTAGGATTTGAGTTCTATATGAAGTAAGAACTATTTTATAATTTTTTAGAAACATGGTTTTTCTTTTCATTTCATTGGAATTCAATCAATCAGTTACGAAACAAGAGAGCTGCTTCATCTTTGTTTTAAAGAAATCTAAAAATGAATAGAAAGTAAAAAGATTCCACTTTTTTTTTACTAAATATCCTTTTTTAGGTAATAATTAGGTAACGAAGTTCTTTGATTAACTTTTTGAATTTAACCAATTAAACCCATTTTAAATTTTGGATTATCTCAATGAAATAAATTTTTTTTTTTTCAAAAATTAAGAATTCCAGTATTTTTTCTTATTCTTTTTATTTATTCCTTCAGAAAGAGATAAGAATTCGTTTGGTGAATCGGAAACAATTTTATTTTATAGAAAAATTTCAAGTAAAAATTTCAACTTCTTTTCTTATGGAACATATATATCAATATGCATGGGTAATCCCTCTTCTCCCACTTCCAGTTATTATGTCAATGGGATTTGGCCTTTTTTTTATTCCGACAGCAACAAAAAATCTTCGTCGCATATGGGCTTTTCCTAGTGTTTTACTCTTAAGTATAGCTATGGTATTCTCAGTTCAACTGTCTATTCAACAAATAAATGGAAGTTCTATCTATCAATATCTATGGTCTTGGACCGTCAATAATGATTTTTCTTTAGAATTTGGATACTTGATTGACCCGCTTACTTCTATTATGTTAATACTAATTACTACTGTAGGAATCCTCGTTCTTATTTATAGTGACGGTTATATGTCTCACGATGAAGGGTATTTGAGATTTTTTGTTTATATAAGTTTTTTCAATACTTCCATGCTAGGATTGGTTACTAGCTCTAATTTGATACAAATTTATTTTTTTTGGGAACTCGTAGGAATGTGTTCCTATTTATTGATAGGCTTTTGGTTTACACGACCAATCGCAGCAAGTGCTTGTCAAAAAGCTTTTGTAACTAATCGTGTAGGGGATTTGGGTCTATTATTAGGAATTTTAGGTTTTTTTTGGATAACGGGTAGTTTAGAGTTCAGGGATTTGTTCAAAATAGCTAATAACTGGATTCCTAATAATGGAATTAATTCTTTACTTACTACTTTTTGTGCTTTTTTATTATTCCTTGGTGCAGTTGCGAAATCCGCACAATTCCCTCTTCACGTATGGTTACCCGATGCTATGGAAGGACCCACTCCCATTTCAGCTCTTATACACGCAGCAACTATGGTTGCTGCGGGTATTTTTCTTCTAGCTCGACTTCTTCCTCTTTTCATATCTCTACCTTTGATAATGAGTTTAATTTCTTTAGTAGGTACAATAACACTCTTCTTAGGAGCTACTTTAGCTCTTGCTCAGAGAGATATTAAAAGAAGCTTAGCTTATTCTACAATGTCTCAATTGGGTTATATGATGTTAGCTCTAGGTATAGGTTCTTATCAAGCTGCTTTATTTCATTTGATCACTCATGCTTATTCAAAAGCTTTATTGTTCTTGGGATCCGGATCAATTATTCATTCAATGGAACCTCTTGTTGGATATTCACCAGATAAAAGTCAGAATATGGTTCTTATGGGTGGTTTAAGAAAATATATTCCAATTACAAGATCCACTTTTTTATGGGGTACTCTTTCTCTTTGTGGTATTCCGCCTCTTGCTTGTTTTTGGTCCAAAGATGAGATCCTTAGTAATAGTTGGTTATATTCGCCCTTTTTTGGAATAATAGCCTCCTTTACTGCAGGATTAACTGCCTTTTATATGTTTCGGATATATTTACTTACATTTGATGGGTATTTGCGCGTTCATTTTCAAAATTATAGTAGCACTAAGGAGGGTCCCTTGTATTCAATATCCTTGTGGGGAAAAAGGATACCCAAAGGAGTGAATAGGGGTTTCATTTTATCAACAACAAAGAATGGGGTTTCTTTTTTTTCACAAAATATACCAAAAATGCAAGGTAATACAACAAATAGGATAGGATGCTTTAGTACGTCCCTTGGGGCTAAAAAAACTTTTGCCTATCCGCATGAAACGGGAAATACTATGTTATTTCCTCTTCTTATATTACTGCTTTTTACTTTGTTCATTGGATTCATAGGAATCTCGTTTGATAATGGAGCGACGGATAATGGAATAGCGGGGTTAACCATATTATCAAAGTGGTTAACTCCCTCAATAAACTTTACCCAGGAAAGTTCTAATTTTTCTATCAATTCATATGAATTTATTACTAATGCAATTTCTTCTGTAAGTCGAGCTATCTTCGGTTTATTCATCGCATATATCTTCTATGGATCCTCTTATTCTTTTTTTCAGAATTTGGATTTACAAAATTCCTTTTACAAGGAAAGTCCTTTTTCGGACTTTTTTGCTAAAGTAAAAAAAAATATATACAGTTGGTCATATAATCGTGGTTATATAGATATTTTCTATACTAGGGTCTTTACCTTCGGTATAAGAGGATTAACCGAACTAACGGAATTTTTTGATAAAGGTGTCATTGATGGAATTACCAATGGAGTAGGTCTTGTTAGTTTTTGTATCGGAGAAGAAATTAAATATGTAGGAGGAGGGCGAATTTCGTCTTATTTATTCTTTTTTTTATGTTATGTATCCATATTTTTATTCTTTTTTCTTTCTTAAGGAATTTACAAGTCTCTTCCCCTTTTCTATCCCCTTCTACCATCTCTCTATCTCCCTCGTCTCTTAATAGTTCGGTTTTCCGCGATTTTTTCCATTCCTCTGTGTAAATAGCCTAATATGGGTTCACAATCAATAACATCTTCACCATCGAGAGTAACGATTAGTCGAAGAACACCATGCATTGATGGGTGTTGAGGGCCCATATTGACTATCATGAGATCTTTTCTTGTAAGCGGTAGACTCATATCCTTTCTTCCTTAATTCATTATTCCATCAAAATGGATTATTCCATGAATTCCTCAAAATGAGGCTCATCAAAATGCAAAATCTAAGACTACTATAAGACTACTAATAAAATAAGAAAAAAATTCGAACGATTAAATTACTGCTCCCGAATATTCAACTGACCGATTAATTTCTTATAACGTACTCTATTTTTCTTTGCCAAATAAGCTAGCAAACGTCGACGTTTTCCCAAAAGTATTCGTAGACCTCTTTCGGATGAAAAATCTTTTTTGTGTAATTCCAAATGTGAAGCAAGTCTCCGTATCTTATTGGTGAAACTAAATACTTGAAATTCAACAGAACCCCTGTTTTCTTCTTTTTCTTCTTTAACCATAAATCCCAAAATTTTTCTACCTCCTTTCTTTTTCATATATTTTTCTGATCAGGAAAAATCAAAAATTATGTCAGTTATTTTGAAGTTATTCTAATCTCGTACACACAAAAATTTGCAATTATTCATCTACTACTGGAATTTGGATTGATTTTCTCAATGCAAATTGGATTTGGATAGAAGAGTAAATTCTTTCTAATATTTTAGATAGAGGAAACATTTCTTCTATCTAAAATATTAGAAAGAATTTTGCTGATTTTTTTATTACTATATCCAATTTATGGAATTGATACACCATTTAATTTATATCATTTAGCAAAATGAAACACAGCATATGCATCCATCTTTCGGCTTGAGAATTTCACGGGATAGAGATAGAGATATGGTATAAGAAATAGGCTATTAAGTAACTCTAAATGAATTGTGGATACATCTGTATCCTTAACATACTGAAACGATTGCCATTATTCGTATCAAACCAATAGCGATTCATACAAGCGAAATCTTCTAATCAATGGTGGGCCAATAATGAATTTTTTTGCATATGTATTAAGACAGTTGGCCTGATTTCGAAATTGTCCAGAGTTTTATATGTTGTTTTCATTGCAAAATGACGGGTCTTCTTCCGTAACTTTCCAATTACGAGTACGAGAATTGAAAGACATGAAAATTCTCAATTCTCTACGGCGTCTAGGAGATAGATAGAATATTTTCAGGAACAAGAAAATCATAAGAATCTTTCTCTCTATTCACTACCATTCTGCGTCTTCGACTTCTATTAGTTTCTTTTCTTCTTTAATGTAATAGCTATAGTTTGATATAAGAATCCATTTCTCAAAGTAATGGAAACCATTCTCTTATAGTATAGGAAATGGTTCAAAATGGCTATTGCACCTTTTAGGTATCGTGAAAAGTGATACCTGTGAAGATCGTGCATTTCAGTCAAATTCGGATCCGTTTTTCGAGCCCATGATATAAACAAATTGGGTGGATCCTCCACCCGTTTAGCTAAGAAAGAATAGATACAGAGGTGGATAATAGATCGATATGAAGATCATGAGCTGCCCCATAATGAAACTGCCAGTAGTCGCGAATATCTCCTTCTTCCCTAATCCAAGATTGGAGAAAGAAGATCTAAGAGGGACCTATGGAGAATGTGGTCAGAAATCCATAATAGAGTCCGACCACAACGACCGAATTAATTATCCTCCTCGAGAAACTTAGACTACTAAATAGAAAAGATTTGAAAATCATGGCATGGGTCTCCTTTTTTTCTTTCTTTAGAGTTTTCTATATGCACAATTTCTCGATGTTTCGATGAGAATTTCTTGACTTTCCATATATAGAAAGAGATAGACTATAAATGACATCTCT